CCCAGTTCAAATCCGGGTGTCGCCTGATCAACAAAAAACTTGAAATCTCTTTTTTTCTTCTGTTGATATAACCCGCCGAATGATTCGCCAGCAGAAGCAGAGAAAGCAGACTGTTGATACTTGTTTGATTCTAAACACCTGGTCTGGGTGTTTTTCTCAAAAATTGTAAATATCCTTGCATTGCATATTTAGGCTTAGCTTTCAAGTAAATATTCGAATGCTAGAGGGGCTATCAAGACTTCGCAATTACCTTCTACTACAAATCAAAATTTTAGATTATTAATCCATTGTATAATGACTGGACCTTGGATTAGATTGGAGAGCCCGATAGGAAATCGAAATAGTTGTGGAAGGGGGCGGAAGATACTTTATTATATACGAGGAACTCACGAAAATATCTCAGTGCTCAAGCATCCAATCAATTGAAATGAGGGTAAAAAAAAAAGAATAGGACCTATTATTCCTACATGTTACATTAGTAACATTCCCTTGAGATTTGAGATGTTACGGCGGATTTTGCTTGGGTTTAATCTTTCCCGATTATAAATCATATAGGAATTTCTTATAAAATGGGCGAATTTATTGGATTGGTTTATTCATAGTCTTCGTTCTTTTTGACTCTGCGCCATTGATTCTACTATTATTAGTGAGGAATAATGGAACAATTCCTTTAGATTTATAGAGATAGGGGACATAATTCATATGGATATAGTAAGTCTTGCTTGGGCTGCTTTAATGGTAGTCTTTACTTTTTCCCTTTCACTCGTAGTGTGGGGAAGGAGTGGACTCTAGGGGTCCTACTAATTGAGTTAAGGAAGCAAACTGTATCAATATCAATTGCTTTCTAGATGGTTCTGCAACACGTTTGGAACAAAATAAAAATATCTTCATTTTGAAATTCCATTGGACTCGACTGGAGTAATGTATTAGAGGAATCATCCTCTTTCAATCAAAGAGCTATTTCAACGATTCCCATGTTTGTAGTTCGAAAGGAAGAGGATCCCAGGAAATTTATTCGAACCTAATTCTTCCTAAATTTGCTATTCCAATCAATGGACTCTTCCTAGGTGATACTGAGGAGGGCCGGACCCTTTTTTTATTTGTTTCTCTCTTTACTGTTCAAAGAAGAAGTGGTTTTGTTAAGTGTATACGCACTTTGTATGAGAAAGAAAGGATATAAACATAGTGATTGTCTAACGAGATACTATGTAGAATAAGATCGTCAGGTGAGTCACATATTGCGCATTTACCGCTTTCGAATTTTTGAAATTGGATTTAGACTTTATCGACTTATTTCATATCATGGTTCAGGCGTTAAAAATCAGTGAGGTTTACTCTTCCTTTTCGATGCCCGTGGAACTACTGTCAATGGTTTACTTCTTGGGAATGTTAAAAAAAAAAGATTACTACGTGATTTTTGGAATATGCCTATATCTATCGCTTTTGCTTCATTGATTTGATTCTCTCAATAGATACCGAGATTCATATTGGAAATCAAAAATATAGTAATTCAAACTATAAGACATAGGAGTAATTCAGATTGATCAGAACAAATAGATATAGCAAATAAATGAAATTGGATGCTATGTCAATCCCATATATGGAATTGATATTCACATATATCAAGATAATATTGTAGATTGATATATAGATCCATATCAAATGCAGCCTCTATCTTTATTTTATTCCAGGGGGCAGCTTTATAACAACAATCTAACTAATAAATAGTATGGTAGAAAGAAATAGATGAATCTTTCTACCATACTATCTATCTATTAGAATACTGCCGATTCTAGTCCACTCATTTCATTTAAGACATGAAATTGGAATCTTTTTCATTTTATTTCGTCAATTTTGGCTAAGAACTCAGAAGTCAAGTTTCATTCAAATTAGTTAATAATTAATCGTTTTGACTGACTGTTTTTACATAAATGATAAGTAGAAAAGCGGTAGGAACTAGAATAAATAGTGCAGTAGCAATAAATGCAAGAATATTTACTTCCATAATCTCATCGGTTTTTTACTTCGCAATAACTCGGGATTTAATCCCATAGAGATGATAAATCTTTGGCCTGTAAATTCAATGAATGAATATTACCTCTCGATGATCTTGAATCAGATCAATATCATGAATAACAATATCTGAACTATCAAATCAATTCGTCGTCGAGAATTGAATAGTATAACATAGGAAGTTCTTTTATCCATACCGCCCCAAACTTGGATTGCTGACCCAATCCAAAATTCCTTTATTTATTTATCATTTTTTATTATCTGTTCTTTTTTTCTCTCTAATCTACCTAGTTCCTTCTTGTACAATCATCTGATGAAGTCTCATCAAATAGCTCTTCCACTTCCAGTGGTCACATAGTTACAAACCCAAACAAACACTAAAAGCTAAATGGAAAAAGAAAGGAGTTTAGAACGAAACTATTTTTTACTTGGAAGACAAAGAAGTGTGATAAAGATGAGACCGTATAAAATGAATATTCATCAAATT